CCTGACAAATATTTGGTTCGGTCCGATTCCGATTCAGGCGCGAATTCAGTTGCCAAATCAAATAGAACCCGCCATTGATTTGATAGTTGATAAGGTAAATACCCAGCCCATTCAATGCTAGGCATAATGAGTATAAGGACCTCAAAATAACCTCTTTTCGTCCTATGAACTTTAAGGTGTATGAAGTCTCATATTCGACTGTTGCAGCGGAGCGATAGAGATTCCATTTAACTTAGGTTGATCTAGGCCGAAGGCAGACCTAAGTCAAGGTAACCCTTCTTTGAAACACTTTGGTATTGCTCTTAGATCAGAATACAAATAATGAATCAGAGCATGTGGAGCCATCTCATTATCTTCCTCTAAAGAAAAAATATGGTGGACTAACTGATCTTTACATCAGTTGATGAAAGAGCCCAATGCAACAAAATGCATGTTGGGTCTTTGAAACAGTTCGAATCATTTCGATAATAATCAGTTTGATCTGTTTTACCGAGAAGGTCTACGGTTCGAGTCCGTATAGCCCTAATATATTCTATTTTAGTTTAGTATAGTTTTCATTTCCTCATTAGTAGTTGTTTATAGACTGGCCACTTGGTTGGTCCCATAGAAATGAAAGCATTACCAAATGCTCATGTAAATGCATAGGGACAGAAAAAAAAAATAATAATAAATTTCAATAGATCTAATCCGTACTTGTCGAATCTCGGATAAATCTCGTATAAAATACTCGCCCTTCTTCATTAATATTAATCATCGTGGATGAATTAGATATGACTTTTTTCTCTTTTCCTGTACATGATCAAAGAGTTAGCGACACACTTTTGCTTTTGTATAGCGAATCCTAAATTGATTTAGGAAGTGAAAATCATGACATGATTCTGCCTAAAAACTTCAACCCGACCCAACCAAGTCTAATCCTAAGTCACATGGGTCTAGGACGTATTCTTTTCTTGGTCTTGGGTCTTGTCTTGTATTTGTAGAAGTTCCCTGACTAATCACTAATCGTTTTTTGGCAGAACAAGAGCAACCTTATTGATTGATTGATTCAGAGATAATGGAGAGATAATGAATTGGTCCTAACTAAATATATTAACATTAACGTTTCTTCTTCTATATTCTATGAGTTGAGTGGGTTTGGGGATTTGATTTGGTCTGTCGAATCATTCGATAATGTGTGATTCTTTCTATTAGAAAATGTTATGTAAATCATTTATGATTCCGTCGATTATACTACTCCACTCTTTGCTATGTTTCATTGTCTAGTATAGGTTTGCTGTAAAACCCTTTTCTTGTAGCGAAATCTAACCCATTGCTTGGTCTTACCATTATATTATTAAATTAAGTGTTATTGCACAAACAAGTATTTTCCAAATCGTAATCTTTGTTTAGTACTAGAGATTGGTCCGAAATAGAATGAATCTTTCATTCTAACTCTAATGAAATAACTCGATTCTTCTTATTTATTTCTGATTTCTGAGAAGGTGGGATAGTACAGGTTCAAAGTTTCCAATTTTTTTGTATAGAAAGATATAAGTTGTTATATGTCACCTCTCAATTCAACAAATTGAATCAAATCAATTAAGAAAAATAGAAATGAAATCTAGGACAAGGAAAGGATAAAAAATCGTTCGATGCATTAGATTATGTATTCATACTCGTATCAAATCAATAGAAGCAATGATCCTCTACCCAGATTTTCATGAAAAAGGAATACTTCGAATAAATAGAATATGCTAGAAATCCCTAGACATTTTACCCCATATGACTATTGAAAAATTTCAGTTTTCAAAAATGGAAATGAAATTCTTAGAAATTGGATTTTCTTATTTATTTCATTATGTTGATTATATATAATGAACATAGTATTCTAATGAAAATGAATATAGTATTCATAGTATTTAAATATAGTATTCATAGTATTTAATTATAGGATATTGATATTTATTATAGTTATAGGAATAGGATATTTTAGTATTTTATTACCCTTTTCTAGAGATAGAGAACCCAAGACAAAGTGAGAGAGTTTTGTTTATGTAAGAACACCCTATGTCTACACCATATCTAAATAGAATCGAAATCCAAAATGTAAGTGGGATTCCATTAGATGAATCTTTAAACAAGACATGCCCCACAGCAAACAAACTCTAAACTATGCGGTTTGATTTGATCAAAATCAATTCTTGTTTCGCCTAAGATAAGAAGTTCTGGATGAATTGACAATTCCGATTCGAATCGAATAATTCAGCCTATTCCACATTAATAGGAGTACATTTATGTTTTTGCTTCACGAATATGATATTTTCTGGGCATTTCTAATAATATCAAGCGTTATTCCTATCTTGGCATTTGTAATTTCCGGAGTTTTAGCCCCGGTTAGTGAAGGACCAGAGAAGCTCTCTAGTTATGAATCGGGTATAGAACCCATGGGGGATGCTTGGTTACAATTCCGAATCCGTTATTACATGTTTGCTCTAGTTTTTGTTGTTTTTGATGTTGAAAC